CAAGTCTTTCAATTCAAACATGGCTTTGATTCACACTCCATGGTCCGAGAAAGATTTACCATCCGAAAAGAAGAAAAAACGAAGTCTTTGTCTAAAGAAATGTGTTGAAAAGGGACAGATGTATAGAACCTTTCAACGAGATAGTACTTTTTCAACTCTCTCAAAATGGAATCGATTCCAAACATATATGCCATGGTTCTTTACTTCGACAGGGTTCCAATATCTAAATTGGATATTTTTAGATACCTTTTCAGACCTATTAGCGAGACTCAGTAGCAGTCAAAAATGGGTATCCATTTTTCATGTTCTTCAGAATCAGAAAAAGGGGTGTCTTCGACGATGGAATCGGATACGGAAGCGGATAAGTGAGACTTCGAGTCAGTGTTTCTATGATCTTCTTCTGTCCGACGAAATGATTTATCGAAATAATGAGCCACCGTTGATATCGACACATCTGCGATTGCCAAATGTTCGGGAGTTCCTCTATTCAATCCTTTTCCTTCTTCTTGTTGCTGGATATCTCGTTTATACATATCTTATTTATGTTTCCCGAGCCTATATTGAGTTACAGATAGAGTTCGAAAAGGTCAAATCTTTGATGATTCCATCATACATGATGGAGTTGCAAAAACTTCTGGATAGGTATCCTCCATCTGAACTGAATTCTTTCTGGTTAAAGAATCGCTTTCTAGTTGCTCTGAAACAATTAGGAGTAGGAGATGTTCTAGAACAAATATGGGCTTTTGGCGGCTACATGCTCCGGGGTGGTGGTCCCGCGGTTCAATCAATACATTTTAAGAAGATATTTTGGAATATCAATCTTATCGATCTCATAAGTATCATACCAAATCCCATCAACCGAATCACTTTTTCGAGAAATACGAGACATCTCAGTCATACAAGTAAAGAGATTTATTCATTGATAAGAAAAAGAAAAAACGTGAACGGTCCTTGGATTTATGGTAAAATAGAATCCGTGTTCGCGACCACGGATTCGGTTGATGATAAAGAAAGAGAAGTCTTGCTTCAGTTCTTCAACTTAACGACAGAAAAAAGGATTGATCAAATTCTATTGAGTCTGACTCATAGTGATCATTTCTCAAAGAATGACTCTGGTTTTCAAATGATTGAAGGGCCAGGAGCAATTTACTTACGATACTTAGTGGACATTCATAACAAGTATCTACTGAATTATGAATTCAATACACCCTGTTTAGCAGAAAGGCGGATATTCCTTGCTCATTATCAGACAATAACTTATTCACGAACCTCGTGTGGGGCGAATCGTTTTCATTTCCCATCTCATGGAAAACCCTTTTCGCTCCGCTTAGTCCTATCCCCCTCTAGGGGTATTTTAGTGATAGGTTCTATAGGAACTGGACGATCCTATTTGGTCAAATACCTAGCGGAAAACTCCTATCTTCCTTTCATTACAGTATTTCTGAGCAAGTTCCTGAGTCACAAGTCTAAGTATTTTCTTATTGATATGGGTATGGATGAGGCTGAGGATGAGGATAGTGATTTTGAGGACGAGATTGATGTGAGTGACGAGATTGATGTGAGTGACGAGATTGATGTGAGTGACGAGATCGACCGTGACCTTGATTGGGAGCTGGACCTTCTAATGGAAATGAATGAGTTTCTGTATAAGATACCGCCGGCAGAAACCCACTTTTTTTATCTCATCCTTCAATTCGACTTAGCAAAAGCAATGTCTCCTTGCATAATATGGATTCCAAACATTCATGATCTGAATGTGAAGGCGTCGAACTACTTATCCCTCGGTCTATTAGTGAACTATCTCTCCAGGGATTGTGAAAGATGTTCCACTAGAAATCATCTTGTTATTGCTTCGACTAATCTTCCCCAAAAAGTGGATCCCTTTCTAATAGCTTGGAATAAATTGAATACATGCATTAAGATACGAAGGCTTATTAGTCCACAACAACGAAAGCACTTTTTCACTCTTTCATATAGTAGGGGATTTCACTTGGAAAAGAAAATGTTCCATACTAATGGATTCGGGCCCATACCCATGGGTTTCAATGTACCAGATCTTGTAGCACTTACCAATGAAGCCCTGTCGATTAGTATTACACAGAAGAAATCCATTCTAGACACTAATCTAATTCGATCTGCTCTTCATAGACAAACTTGGGATTTGCGAGCCCGTGTAAGATCGGTTGAGGAGCCTGCGCTCCTTTTCTATCAGATAGGAAGGGCTGTTGCACAAAATGGATTTCTAAGGAATTGCCCCCTAGATCCTATATCTATCTATATGAAGAAGAAATTATGTAACGAAGGGGATTCTTATTTGTACAAATGGTACTTCGAACTTGGAACGAGCATGAAGAAATTAACGATACTTCTTTATCTTTTGAGTTGTTCTGCCGGATCGGTTGCTCAAGACCTTTGGTCTCTAATCGGACCCGATGAAAAAAATGAGATCACTTCTTATGGACTTGTTGAGAATGATTCTGATCTAGTTCATGGCCTAGTA